AAATCGGCCCAGGCCACCTTACTGATGGGATGCCCTAATGCGTTACAAAACCGCGCCTTCGCCAATGATCCAATCAGATAAATAATTGGAACGGTCGTATCGACCTTCTTCATAGAATTACCTATTAGAAATGAATTTTCTAGCATTTTACTCCGTACCACCAAAGAATTGAGTCGCACACCGGAAAGATAGCCCAGAAAGTTGATAGAGTACTTGCCTAAGTGGTTTAGATGAACCCTTCCTGGTTGAGACGACACGTGAAAATGCCATTGCCATAAACCGACAAGGTAATATTTCCATTTATTCATCAGAAGAGGCGTATCCTTTGAAGCCAGAATGGATTCTCCTTGATATCTAACATAATGCATGAAAGGATCCTTGAACAAGCATAAGATGTCCTGAAAATCTTTAGCAAAGACTTCGACAAGATCTTCGACTTTTCCATAGAAATACATTCGTTCAACGAGGACTCGAGAGGATGTTGATCGTAAATGAGACGATTGGTTACAGAGAAAAAAGAGGATGGATTCATATTCATATACATGAGAATTATATAGAAACAAAAACAATCTTGGATTCCTTTTAAAAAAAAAAGAAATAGAGTTCTTTGTAGTAATAAGACTATTCGAATTAAAAGACTCGTGGAGAAAGAACCGTAATAAATGGAAAGAAGAGGCATCCTTTACCCAGCAGCGAAGGGGTTGAACCAAGATTTCGGGACAAATGGGGTGGGGTATTAGTACATCTAACACATAATTTAAATGTGACAATTTGTCCTCGAAAAAAGGAAATATTGAATGAATTGATTGGAAATTTTGAGATTTTGCTAATTTTTTCCCTTCTAAAAAAGCTACCAACCGTGGGGCAAATGGAATTTCCACCACGACAGCAAATCCCTCTGATATAATTTGAGAATACAACTTATTGTTGTGCCCAAAAATTGGATTTTGGTTAGAGTCATTAGCAGCAATACTCAAATTAAGCTGTTGAGACATTCGAGTAATTAACCGTTTCACACTTAGTGAACTAGATTTATTGTCATAACCCCCACTTTTCAATGAAATCATCGAGCTATTTAAACCATGATCATAAGCAAGTGCATAAATATACTCCCGAAAAAGAAGTGGGTATAGGAAGTCGTGTTGTTGAGATCTATCTAGTTCTAAATATACTTGAAATTCCTCCATTTGAAATTCGATTAAAAACAAAGGTAAGGGATTTAGTGGGCGATCAAACAATACATAGTGCGATACGGTGAAAACAAAGTATTGTAGTAAAAAAAGTAGATACCTTGAAAACGGGTCGACTCATCACCGGATTCTCTATCCTCTCATTTCCAGTTAATTGAATTGGTTTATGTTTGTTATACTATAACAAAGTGGTTAGAAACCCTTTATTTTTTCACTCCAATCGCTCTTTTGATTTTGGAAAAAACAACTATCTTTATCAATATACTGCTTCTTCTACACATTCATCTACAACCCATAATAGGGATTCACGAATACTTAGGACTCATTAAATAAATCGATAATCCACTCATGGGAAACCCTTTCCCCGCGTTAGGAACTAATATCTTTTTAACGTTTAATTAGATCGGATAATCATTCAAATTAAGAACCGAAGCTCGTTACTTTTTGTTTCCCTATAATTAGAACCCTAGGGCTCTATCCATTTATTCACTCGACCTAACTTTTCATGAAATTTCTTTTGTTCCGCGCCAAGAATTCAAACTTGGTTTTGTGTCAATTGAACAAGAATAAAAAATTCTCAAAATTATCCATTGATACGACATGCTGTTTTTTCCATTCATTCCTTTCAGGATCAGTCGTGGTCTTACAAACTCTCCCGAAGATTTGGACGAATCCCTTGCTTCATAGAAATGTGTAAAAGATGCTAGCCGTACTTAAAAGCCGAGTACTCTACCGTTGAGTTAGCAACCCAAAGAATTCGAATGGATAGATAGAATCGGAATAAAAATAAATAAACGAAATTCAATTTCACAATGGAATCAAAATATTAAACTAGCAAGAACTCGAATCAAAAAATTTCTAATTGATTCTGAACATAAAAAGAAAAAAACCTCTAGGACGGAGATAAATGGGTTCATTTTTACACGATCGAATTATATTTGTTCAATACACTATTGTCAATATGAGATTGAATATCAAGATTGAGAAAATACTAAAAAAAAAATAAAATGACGAAAACAAAAAGAGTTAATTCTTTATTTATTAAATTGAATTCAAATTCAAATAACAAATCCAATTTTATATATTAAAAAATAGAAAGAATTAGATAAATAAAAAACTTTAGGAATACTTTTTTAGATAAATACTTGAAAAAAACCGAAAAGAAAGAGGTATGAATAGAAAAAAAAGGGGGGGTAGTAAAGAAAAAATTCTACAAAACTATATAAGACTCCTCCACACCCTCTTTTTTTGTTCTATTCCTTAATAGAATTTAATTTGATTAAGACTAAGTTCTGTAAAAACCCCCGCTTTCTTTGAAATATCATGAACGGTTCCTGTAGGTTGGGCGCCCTTGACAAGGAAATATAGAATAGCGGGAACATTTAAATGGGTTTGATTATTTATCGGATCATAAAAACCCACTTTCTGAAGATCTCTTCCTTCTCTTCGGGATCGACCATCAATTGCAACGATTCGATAAACGGCTCATTGGGATAGATATAGATGAACAATACCCCCCCTAGAAACGTATAAGAAGTTTTCTCCTCGTACGGCTCGAGAAAAAAAAATGGTTAGAAGTGATAGTTATGTCTATGTATAGAATTAGAATGTAAAATAGATCTAGAAAATAATCAAATCAATTAGAGATTTAAGCCCTTCCTTTTTTTTGTTTCTTTTGAAAAATGAAAAAGAAACAAAAAAGCATTCCTACTCTCATAACTCAAGTTGGATAAGTTTCAAAGCCCAAACGAAAATCCTTAGGCATTTCCTTTTTTGAGTGGTCTCAAGCCTCTTTTTTGTTTGTCTCGTTTCGAATCGAATCGATTTTTGGATTTTTCATTCTGATCGAATTGTTGAGACAATTGAAAATGGTATTTCCTTGTTCCAGGACCCTTTCTCTTTGCTTTGAATCATTGGGTTTAGACATAACTTCGGCGATCTTTAATGTTTTTTAGTTTTAAATTTTGAAAAAATGGCAGCAACACACCCCTTTTTGATTTCTTTCTATCAAAGAATCATACGAACAATTGATTGCTACGGGATAAACTTTTGATGGAAAGAGTTTTCCCAATTCCAACAAAATTTCCCCTTGCTTTTGGATTTCTAAATTGCTCGAATCAGATCCTTTCGATTTCTATATCAAAATCGAAATTTACTTACGAAGTTTTTTCCAACTTATTAATTGGTATTAACCCTAGACCCTTGCCCCTGAGAAATAAAGAAATACTTTTACTCGAGCTCCATCCTGTCCTAGTTACATTACCACGCACCAAAAGGTGAGGATTCTAATAGAACAGAAGAAAGAATGTCGAGCCAAGAGCCCATTTATATAAAATCAAAATGGTGGATGCAAATCCACAGCGGATCATGTCCTTCAAGTCGCACGTTGCTTTCTACCACATCGTTTCAAACGAAGTTTTACCATAACATTTCTCTAGTTTGGAACTGGTATGTAATTGATTCCATTATGGAATCATGAATAGTCATTGCTTCAGTCTATACACAGCACAGCCTTTTTTCCTTGTATATGAAGGGAATATTTAGATTGTTAGTCTTTCATCCGTAATCCTGAAATGAAAGATCAAATCCGAATTACAAAAAAAAAATGGGTGATTTCCATATCTATCAGATTAGACTGAACAATTTTCGTTGAAAGTAATTATGTATATTGTATGTTAAATATTTAATAGTAAGGTAAGGGCTCACCACAAATCTTAAAAAAAGCGAAAGAACATTATCTCTGAAATAGAAGGATAGCAATCCATGCATATAAGCCTTTCCTCAAATTTTGAGTCGTTTTTTTGTCGTGGGCTTCAGATTCAATAATCTTTACCCAAATTGAAAATACTGTAAATAGGCTGTATGAATCACCCCCGTATCAATTGTTATTCCCGAGATTTACAATTATTCATTAAATAAAGCCCAAGACAAAATACCTAAAATTTTGGGTTAGGGTCAAAGAAAATCCATTCCATGTGGAACAGGATTATTGGTTAATGAGATTTGGACCGACACGGATATTCAAATCGGTATATTTCGTTGTTCCCTAACTCTTATCTACTCCCACCCCAAATTCTTTCTGCGGGGATGATGAATCCTAAAAAAAAAGATCCTATTTTAGGGGATGCTAGACTATTTTGTATAGATACAAAGACAAAAAGTCCCACATTGTTTCCTTCTAATTTTTTTTTTTTTATTTTAATCGAACCCAGTCTTACTTAAGAGACTTAATCCCGAATTCAATCAGTACCCGGAATACCCTCTTCTTTAGAATTCCGAAATTAAAAGAGAATAGTTGGGACTGTAAAAAGATAGGAAATGAGGAGGCTTTCGCATTTCGATTTAGAATGTATCTTTGAAAATTCAACTCGATAGGGAACGTAAGACTTTTCTAAGAAACTTACTTAAATATGAAAGGGGAAGGAAAGGGGGGGCCTACGCAAAAACGCCCATCCAAGGTTTTTAAATGCAAACTCTTGTGATCGGCGTTCCCCGCTTGCGTGGACCACAAATGCATTCAGTTCCATTTTTGTATTATTTGAATTCGATTCAATTTGTGAAAAAAGGTATGATTCCGAAAATCATTTTTGAAAAAAAAAAAAGACGTACATTTTATCAAAAATTATACTTAATAGAGTTGCTCAAAGGGGGGAATTCTTTTTTTTTTTTATTCTGTCGGGCCTGGGACGGAAGGATTCGAACCTCCGAATACCGGGACCAAAACCCGTTGCCTTACCACTTGGCGACGCCCCATTTCAATTTCTATTCGGTACTACTAAACCGTAGTATTGGTTGTTCGTCAATTCCAGTCCAAGCCCTAAAATTCGATTATTGTTTTAGTTTAGGGTTGTGACACGTGTAGGTGTAAAATCAAACTGAATTTCTTGATCATTACATAGAATTAAATTAAGATATTGTATGAAAGTATGATTTCTTCAATTCTCACACGAGAATAGAAGGATTTGGGTTTTGATTGGTTCGGTTCCAAGAAGTATTTTTTTGTCTACCTTACTTTCTTTTCTTCCTTTTTATCTTATATCAATAAGATATTAATAACTCAATCAAAATACAATTATCTCAAAAAAAAAAAAAAGGTTTGTTATGCTTAATATCTTTAGTTTAATGTATATCTGTTTTAATTCTGCCCTTTATTCGAGTAGTTTTTTATTCGCCAAATTGCCCGAGGCCTACGCTTTTTTGAATCCAATTGTAGATGTTATACCAGTAATACCTGTTCTATTTTTTCTCTTAGCCTTTGTTTGGCAAGCTGCGGTAAGTTTTCGATGAGATCTTTAATATTGGGCTAGAAAAATTCATGATTTATTCGAGTTCGAGAAAAAAATTCTAACGATGGATAAGATCAGATGAGTCGTACAATATGAACGAACCCTCGCCACAATTCAAACAGTTAAATTCGTGGGGAGCCGCGATCCATTTTGATCCCCCATTTGCGATTTGTTGATTATGACCCTTTTTCGCTGAAATCATATTAGAGCCAACCACAATGTTGAATTCGAATTGTGTGAATTTCTGAAAACTCTTTTCCATTTCTAATTTATAGATTCTAGAATCGAAATTCTAAAAAGAACTTCATTTCTTGATGCCAAAATCAGATATGTAGTATAAAAATAGAGAATCTATTCTTTTTTTTTTTTTTCCACAAAAAACTTATTTGGAGATTGTGTAATGCTTACTCTCAAACTCTTTGTTTACACCGTAGTGATATTCTTTGTTTCTCTCTTCATCTTCGGATTCCTGTCTAATGATCCAGGGCGTAATCCCGGACGCGAAGAATAAAAAAAAGAAGGGGTTTCTTGCTTTAGTCGTATCAATGTTCTTAGGGTTTTCTCGATTCCACACCTGTTACTATAAAAAAAAAGGAAAAGTGTTCGCTAAATTGGAATTTGAAATATACGAAGCAATCGACCGAAACGGAAAGAGAGGGATTCGAACCCTCGGTACGAATAACTCGTACACCGGATTAGCAATCCGACGCTTTAATCCACTCAGCCATCTCTCCTAATTGAAAAAAAAAAATAATAATAATAATTAGTATGTTACATTGTTACATTACACAAAAAATAATGCTTGAAAAAAGCCCGTCTTTACTTTATTTTATATCTTTATTTTCGATATGCTCTAGAATATCAATATCGAGAATATAGAAAGTAAATTGATTATACAGCTCATAGAAAATATAGCTTATAGAATATCTTTTTTTTTATTGTCTTTTGTATTCTATTATATAAATAGATCTAACTTTTATTAGCAATTCCATTTCTATCATTTATAGAAAATTCAAAGACAGAAAGCATTCGAAAGAGATAAAATAGAAAAAAACTAAAGAAAAGAATATCTCTTTAATTTCGTTCAACGGGGCCTTTTTTATTTCCACTTCGACGGCCTGGCCTGGTCAGTACCCAGCCGGGCCTTTTTTTGTTCTAATGAACCATACCGCCGAACCATAGAAAAAATGCGAACCATAACATAAACAAAAATGATTTATTTGGATTTGATTTGAAAACCCAAAAATGAAATACTTCTTTCAAGAAAAAGAAGGACTATTTCCATTCCTATGATGATATAGAATTAGAATCAAAGTGTCATTTCTTATTATTCTTTCGTTTCTTTTTTTTTTTATTTCCATTTTTTTTTACTTTTACTGGAAAAAAATACTGAAAAAAAAGGAAAAATGGAACTAGGGATTTTTTCACAATCCACTTGTTTTTGTCTTATGACTTAAGTTGTTTTGTCGAGCCATATCTGTCAAAATTCGTCCAACAAAAGAGTTTTTTTTAATTATGAAATTTTTAATTATTAAATTTAGTTATTTAAACGAAATAACTCCTCCTTTCCTAATTGCATTAGGACTCCTGACAAAGACGTCAACGTTCTAATTTCGAATTTGCATTTCATGATTATTTTGAATTTTTGTTCTATCTTGATTACATCCGATTCTCTTGTTCGACAAAAGGCCCTTTTTTAGACAATAATCGCATTGTAGCGGGTATAGTTTAGTGGTAAAAGTGTGATTCGTTCAATTAATCCCCTTAATAGTTAAGGGGTCATTCAGTTTAATTGATATTCCAATCAAAAACTTTATTTCTTAAAAGGATTAAAGTTGAATCCTTTCACTCTAAAATAAAAAAAAAAAAAGATTTGGGTAAAAATATCCGTTCTCGTGATTTGTATCCAAGGGTCAATTCGAAATTGAAAATTTGGATTATGAAATTGCGAAACATAATTTTGTTTTTGAATTGGATCAATACTTCCAATTTTTTAAGTATAAGTAAAGGATCCATGGATAAAG